GTTGGTTTGTGGTGTGTTGTTGATTAATAATTTGTGAATGTGTTTTGTATTTTTGTTTGGTTTTTAGAAAATGGGAGGAGGCAGGGGAGTATGGGGTAAGTTTGGTTGTTTGGGTTGGGTGTTTGGTGGGAGGTGATTGGTTCTAGGGTTATTTCATTTAATTGTTTTGAGTTGTTTGTGAAATTATAATGGTTGATTGTTTAGTTTGTAATACTAGGAAATGGAGAGGAAAGTTAGTTTGAAATGAATGAATGATAAATGTTTGGATAAATCTAGGGAAATATGGTTTAGTTTTTTGATTAAAAATGATAAAAATTTCAAGATAAAAAAAACAAACGTTTAAAAATGGGTTTTAAACGCAAGTTCCTAGAAAGTGGAAAAATAATTGATATGTCCGGCAACCATTACACTATCTGCTTACCCATAGGTGATTAGCGCGCCCTCCATGAATGGGGTCAAAGTGCATCAGTGCTAAGTTTGAGACGACCTTATCCATCAAACCATGACATTCTAAGTGTTAGGGGATTCATATGTTCGACGGTCATGTGATGGACATGTCAAGAGGAAGATAACACCTGCTACGCACTTGAAGGGCTTATTGAAAGGATATTAGAAAAAAACAAGTGTAGAAGGTCGGTATGCCTACAACCCGGTGAGATTAGGGAGGAGAATCCAACCGACCACTTGTATCTGTGAAGAGCAAGTGAGGGGGTTTGGAGGAGTTCATGGTCCTGAAGTTACAACCAATAGCGCAAAAGAGCAAGTTGAGCTCGGCGGTTAGGGGGAAAGTATGCGCCTGAAGCCAATAACCTAAATCACCTATAACGTTGAGTAGCTCGGTTCTCGTGAGAAGCGCAGTCGAGAAATAACCTGGTCCTCTGGCTTGGGAGTGCTTGAAGGCTGTTGGCCTAGAATAGTACCTAGGAGGTGGGCGAACTCGGTAGACTATGAGAATTCAAAGGTGTACTAGTATATTCCTCGTTTACGAGAGTGGAGGTTGGGTATAGTGGTAAGTTCCTGGGTCTGTGGGTGACGCTTGCGGCTCGGCCTCTGGTAGGATCACTTGGGCTGTATGGTACCTGAAACAAGAATGTATCTAGTGATGTAGTTGTCCGTATAACATCTGTTTTGGAGATAATGTTTGGGTTTTTGGTGGAGTACCATTACGTATAATGTGGAATATCCTACATTTCATGAACTGTCTGATGTGGCAGAGAGTGTAATGCATATTATACATACCCTAGTAAGCATGAGTAAAACCATGCTCGTGGGGGGGGAAGGGGGGGGGGTAGATGGACTGAGGTAGGCGTTCTTGTAGTTAAAATTTATAACAACGGCTTTTCAGGCCGTAGATCTCGGAGAAAGGCCGAGTGAGAATTTATGCTAGAATTTGTTTTGTTTTTGGGTCTGTGTTTTGCTTTGGGGGGACTAGCAGTTGCGTCTAACCCTTCTCCTTATTATGGGGTGTTAGGGTTGGTTGTGGCAGCTGTTGCGGGGTGTGGTTGGTTGGTGAGTTTGGGGGTTTCTTTTGTTTCTTTGGTGCTTGTTATGGTGTATTTGGGGGGGATGTTGGTAGTGTTTGTTTATTCAGTGTCATTGGCGGCGGACCCTTATCCTGAGGCTTGAGGCAGTTTGGGGGTTGTTGGTTATGGCTTTGGGATGAGCTTGGTTGTTGTGGTGGGGCTTGTTGTGGGAGGTGTGGTGGAGTTGTTGGTGGATGTGGGGACAGTGAATAATGGGGGTTTATTATCGGTTCGGTCTGATTTTAGTGGAGCGGCTTTGCTTTATTCGGAAGGGGTTGGGTTGCTTTTAATTGGGGGGTGGGGGTTATTGTTGACTTTGTTTGTGGTGTTGGAGCTTGTGCGAGGGTTGTCTCGGGGGGCTATTCGGGCTGTGTAGGGAGGAGGGGAGTATTCAGGAAATAGTTTAGTTGAAAATGCCAGCTTTGGGAGTTGGTGATGAAGGTTTAAGTCCTTCTTTCCTGAGGTGGTGGGATTAAACTCTAAGAAGGGGTGTAATCTTCAATCTTTGGCTTACAAGACCAATGTTTTTATAAACTATTAGAGTTTATTGGGGTTTAATTAGAGTTTAAGTAGCTTGTTCTCTAGGATGGCTACAAGGGGGAATAATACTAGGATAATTGTGAAGTATGATAGTGAAGCTAGTTGACCGATGATAATGAATGGGTGTTCTACTGGTTGGCTGCCTACTCAGGTGAGGACTAGTACGTTGGCAACTAGGGTCCAGAACAGGATTTGGGAGAGGGGACGGAAGGTTATGGATCGTAGCTTTGATGTGTGGAGGAGCGGAGTTAGGAATAGTACAAGGATTGAGGCGGCTAGGGCCAATACCCCTCCTAGTTTGTTTGGAATGGATCGTAGGATGGCGTAGGCGAATAAGAAATATCATTCGGGTTTGATGTGGGGAGGTGTTACTAAGGGGTTGGCTGGCGTGAAATTTTCTGGGTCTCCTAGGAGGTTAGGGGAGAATAGGGCTAGGGAGACTAATAGAATAAGTATTAGTGCGAATCCTAGGATGTCTTTTACAGTGTAGTATGGGTGGAAAGGAATTTTGTCGCAGTCTGAGGGAATTCCTAGTGGGTTGTTCGATCCTGTTTCGTGTAGGAATGTGAGGTGAACTAGTGTGAGGCCTACGATGACGAATGGGAGTAAGAAGTGAAGGGCGAAGAATCGGGTTAGTGTGGGGTTGTCTACTGAGAACCCTCCTCAGGCTCATTCTACTAGTGTTTGTCCGATGTAGGGGATTGCTGAGAGTAGGTTTGTGATGACCGTAGCTCCTCAAAAGGATATTTGACCTCATGGTAGGACGTATCCGACAAAGGCGGTTGCTATAAGGGTTAGGAGGAGGATCACTCCGATGTTTCAGGTTTCTTTGTTTAGGTATGAGCCGTAGTAGAGTCCTCGTCCGATGTGTAGGTAAATGCAGATGAAGAATAGTGAGGCTCCGTTTGCGTGGAGGTTGCGGATTAATCAGCCGAATTGGACATCTCGGCATATGTGAGCGACGGAGGAGAATGCTAGGTTGGTGTCTGCTGTGTAGTGTATGGCTAGTAGCAGGCCCGTGACAATTTGGGAGATTAGGCAGATGCCTAGTAGTGACCCGAAATTTCATCATGTTGAAATGTTGGATGGTGTAGGAAGGTCAATTAGGGCGTCGTTGATGATTTTTAGGATTTGGTGATTTTTACGAAGGTTGAGGGCCATTAGGTTGTTCTGTATGTGGATATGAGGATGATGAGGATGGACAGGGCGAATGATCCCAGGTAGGCTTTGATTAGGCCGGAGTGAAGGGTGGTGAAGGTTTTGGATGCTATCAGTTGCAGGTTGGCCAGTCCTTCTGGGCCTAGTATTTTGTATCAGGATAGGTCTATTAGGTGAGAGGCAATATTTTGTCCTCCGCTTAGAAGGCTAGTTGTGGTAAGGCGATGGGTTAGAGGGTTGAAGTATCCTAGGGAAGTAGAAAAGTTTGAGAGGGGGGTTTGTTTTGTTAGGATGTGTATTTGGGTCGTTTTTGAGATTTCTAGAGCTATGGCGATTCCTAGAGCCGTTACTACAAGAGCTGTTATTTTGATGGACAGGGGCATAGTTATTGGTGGGGTTTTTGTGGGAATAATGTATGAGGTAATGAGGAATCCTGCAGTGATGCTGCCTAGTGCAAGGCGGGTGATGGGGGAAGTCACTGCGGGGTTGTTTTCATTGATTGGGGTTAAGGGTGGGATTCGAACGAAGCCGCTTTGTACTAGTACGGTCATGCGAATTGTGTAGACTGCGGTGAAAGATGTGGCTAGGAGGGTTAGTAGGAGGGCTCAGGCGTTTAGATAGGAAGTGTTCAGGTTTTCAATGATTTGGTCTTTTGAGTAGAATCCTGCCAGGAATGGGGTTCCCATTAGGGCTAGGTTTCCGATGGTAAGGCACGAAGTGGTTGTAGGCAATATTTTTTGGAGTCCGCCTATTTTTCGAATGTCCTGTTCACCGTTTAGGCTGTGGATGATGGAGCCTGAGCACAGGAAGAGCATGGCTTTGAAAAATGCATGGGTTGAAATGTGAAGGAAGGCTAGTTCGGGGAGATTTAGTCCGATTGTAACTATTATTAGTCCTAGCTGGCTTGAGGTGGAGAATGCAATGATTTTTTTGATATCGTTTTGGGTGAGGGCACAGGTGGCTGCAAATAGTGTGGTTAGGGCTCCTAGGCATAGGCATAGGGTTAAGGCGGTTTGGTTGTTGTTGAACAGGGGGTTGGTTCGGATGAGCAGGAAAATTCCGGCTACGACTATTGTGCTGGAGTGTAGTAAGGCTGATACAGGAGTGGGTCCTTCTATGGCGGCTGGTAGTCATGGGTGTAGGCCAAATTGGGCAGATTTGCCTGTTGCAGCTAGAATGAGGCCTAGGAGGGGGAGGGTAGGTGTTTGGGATATAGTGGAGAGTTGGTGGATCTCTCAGGTATTTATAGTGGATGCTAATCATGCTATACATAGGATTAGGCCTACGTCTCCAACTCGGTTGTAGAGCACGGCTTGGAGAGCTGCGGTATTGGCTTCCGCTCGTCCGTGTCATCAGCTGATTAGCAGGAATGATATGATTCCTACTCCTTCTCAGCCGATGAACAGGACGAATAGGTTGTTAGCGGCGATTAGGATTAGTATGGCAATTAGAAAGAGTAGGAGGTAAGTGAAGAATTTTGTAATAAAGGGGTCTGAGGCTATGTATCAGGTTGCGAATTGTAGGATGGATCATGATACGAACAGTGCGATGGGGAAGAAGGTGAGTGTGTAGAAGTCTATTTTAAGGCTGATTGGAATTTTGAAGTTTATGATGAATTTTCATTCTCAGAGGGAAGTCAGACTTTCTGTTCCTGAGTAGATGTAGATTGTTATGGGGACCAGGCTGATTAAGAAGGAGGTTTTAACTGTATTTGTAATAATTGTAGGGGTGTTTTTGAGGCTGTTGGATAGGAGTGGGAATACAATGGGAGTGACGAGGGTTGCTAGGGTTAGAAGTATGAATGTGTTTAGGATTAGGGGTATATCCATTACTTTCACTTGGATTTGCACCAAGATAAGTGGCTCCTAAGACCATTGGATTACTATTATCCTTTGAAAGTAAGGGGACTGAGGTTTTATGCTCAGATACAAGAGTTAGCAGTTCTCGTTGGTTCAACCTCCCCTCGGCGAGTAAGAAGGTTTTAACTTCTGTTTTTAGAATCACAGTCTAATGTTTTGGTTGAAACTATACTTGCATATAGGGATGCCTGAGATTAGTTCGGGTTTGAGGATGAGCAGGAACATTGGGATTATATGGAGGGCTATGAGGAGGTGTTCTCGTGTGGAGGAGTTTTGGATTGATGTAATGTGGGATGGGAGTGGGCCTCGTTGTGTTATTATGAGTATGTATAGCGTGTATGAGGCGGTAAGCAGGATTGCGGTTCCTGTCAGGATGATTGTGAAGGCAGATCAGTTGAAAAGTGCGACTACAATGGTTAGTTCTGCTATGAGGTTTGTTGTTGGGGGAAGGGCTATGTTTGTGAGGTTAGCTAGAAGTCATCAGATAGCTATTAGGGGTAGTATAGGCTGAAGTCCTCGTGTTAGTAATAGAATTCGGCTGTGAGTGCGTTCATAGTTGGTATTGGCCAGACAGAATAATATTGATGATGTGAGGCCGTGTGAGATTATCAAGATTATTGCTCCTGAGAATGCTCATTGGGTTTGGATTATGGTTGCGGCTACTACTAGGCCTATGTGGCTGACGGATGAGTAGGCAATTAGTGATTTTAGGTCAATTTGTCGTAGGCAGATGGCGCTAGTTATTAATGCACCTCATAGGGCGAGGGTAATAAAGGGGTAGTGAAGGTTGTTTAATGTTGGGTTTACTAGGATAGTGACTCGTATGATTCCGTACCCTCCGAGTTTAAGCAGTAGGGCAGCTAGAAGTATGGAACCAGCAATAGGGGCTTCTACGTGGGCTTTAGGTAGTCATAGGTGTAAGCCGTATAGTGGGGCTTTGACCATGAAAGCTAGGAGTAAGGCTAGGCTTGCAATCAGTCCTGATCAAGAGGTGTTTAGTGGGGGGTTAGAGAGTTTAAGTATTGGGAAGTATAGTGTGCCTATATGGTTTTGTAGGTGTAAGATGGCGATTAGCAGAGGTAGTGAGCTGGCAAGGGTGTAAAATAGGAGATAGATGCCAGCATTTAAGCGTTCTGGTTGGCTGCCTCATCGGGTGATGAGGATGAGGGTTGGGATTAGGGTGGCTTCGAATGCAATGTAGAAGAGTATCAGTTCTGAGGCCGAGAAGGCTAACAGGATGGATAGTTGGGCTAGAATGATCGTTGTAGCGAAGATTCGTTTGCGGATAGTAGGTTCTGGTTCTAGGTGGTTTTGGCTTGCTATGATTATAAGGGGGAGGAGTCAGCAGGAGAGGACTAATAAGGGGGAGGAGATTTGGTCGATAGAAGTTCAGGGGGTCAGGCTTTTGCTTGGGTAGTACGTAGGCGTAAGTCATTGGAGGCTGATGAAGGCAATTAATAGGCTGTATAGGGTGGTGTTGGTTCAGAGATATTTACGTGGGGAGAGGAAGGTGAGAGGTAGTAGTATAGCGGTTGGGATAATGATTTTTAGCATCGTAGGAGATTGAAGTTGTGTAGTAGGTCGGAGCCGTGGGTTCGGGTAGAGGCTACTAATAGAGCCAGCCCCGCGCCTGCTTCGCAGGCAGAGAAGGTTAATATGATAATGGGGAGAATAGTGGATGATGGTGCTTGCATTTGAATGGGTCATATAGCTAGGGCAATGTATATGGACAATATTATGCTTTCTAGGCATAGTAGGGCTGAGATCAGGTGGGTTCGGTGGAAGGCTAGGCCCAGGCTGCTTAGTGTGAAGGCTGAATAGAAGCTTAGGTGAAGGTAGGACATAAAGAAAGTTATAGGGTTTGAGCTATAATCTGTTGAGTCGAAATCAACTGTCTTGGTTAGACTAACTTTCTGTTATTCTGCTCATTCTAGTCCTCCTTGGATTCATTCATAGATTAGTCCCAGTGTAAGAAGAAGAATGAGTAGGGAGGTTCAGGCTAGGGTGATGATGGGGGATTGTAGTTGGGTGGCTCATGGCAGGGGTAGTAATAGGGCGATTTCTAGGTCGAATAGGAGGAACAGAATGGCGACAAGAAAGAAGCGAATGGAGAAGGGTAGTCGAGCCGATCCTAGAGGGTCGAATCCGCATTCGTATGGGGATAGTTTTTCTGAGTCGGGGTTTATTTGGGCTAGTCAAAAGTTTAGTGCGGTAAGGAGTATGCTTAGGGTGAATGAAAGGGTTAGTATGAATAGGATTATGTTTATTACTCTTCTCTGGATTTAAACCAGATTTTAAGGATTGGAAGTCGATTGTAATTAATATACTAGAAGAGTAGGATCCTCATCCGTAGATAGAGATGTAGAGGAATAATCATACAACGTCTACGAAGTGTCAGTATCAGGCTGCCGCTTCAAATCCAAAGTGGTGGTTAGATGTGAAGTGGTATTTGATTAGGCGTAGGAGACATACGAGGAGGAAGGTGGAGCCAATGATTACGTGTAGGCCGTGGAATCCGGTGGCAACGAAGAAAGTTGAGCCGTAGACTCCGTCAGCGATAGAGAAAGGGGCCTCGTAGTATTCTATGGCTTGGAGGGCAGTAAAGTAGAAGCCTAAGAGAACTGTTAAAGATAGGGCTTGGATTGCTTGTTTTCGTTTGGCTTCTGTAATGCTATGGTGGGCTCATGTTACGGTGACCCCAGAGGCTAGGAGGATGGCAGTGTTTAAGAGTGGTACGTCTATGGGGTTTAGAGGTTTGATTCCCACTGGTGGTCATTGTCCGCCTAATTCTGGGGTGGGGGCTAGGCTTGAGTGGAAGAAGGCTCAGAAAAAGCCCAGGAAGAAGAAGGCTTCTGACGTGATGAACAGGGCTATTCCGTACCGCAGTCCTTTTTGTACGGTTGGGGTATGATGACCCTGGAATGTGCTTTCTCGTACGATGTCGCGTCATCATTGGAATATAACTAGGGCGGTAGTAATAAGGCCGAGGATAAGGAGTCGGGGGGAGTTGTAGTGGAATCACATTGTCAGTCCTGAGGTGGTTAGCAGGGCGGCGGCTGCTCCGAGAATAGGTCATGGGCTTGGGTCTACTATGTGGTAAGAGTGTGCTTGGTGAGCCATTGTGGTGTTAAATATTTTCTTGTAGGTAGAGGCTTAGTAGGAGTACGAAGACGTAAGCCTGAATTATTGCTACTGCTACTTCCAGGATTGTTAGTAGGAACAGGACTAGTAAAGTTAGTAGGGAAACTACTGGTATCGTTGAGAATAGGGCTGTTGTGGCTGTGGAGATGAGTTGAATGAGTAGGTGGCCTGCTGTTAAGTTGGCTGTTAGCCGTACTCCTAGGGCTAGTGGGCGAATAAGTAGACTTGTTGTTTCGATTAAAATTAGGGCTGGGATTAGTGGGGTTGGGGTGCCTTCTGGGAGGAGGTGGCCTAGGGAAGCGGATGGTTGGTTTCGTAGGCCTGTTAGTAGAGTGGCAAGTCATAGGGGGAATGCTAGGGCTAGATTTATGGATAGTTGGGTGGTTGGGGTGAATGTGTATGGTAATAGACCTAGTAGATTGATTAATAGGAGGAAGATTATAAGGGACGTTAGGATTAGGGCTCACTTGTGTCCTTTTTTGTTTAGGGGTATTATTAGTTGTTTTGTGACTAGGTTGATGAATCAAAGTTGGAGTGTTGAGAGGCGATTGGTAATTCATCGGTTGTCTAGGGAGGGAAGAAGTAGGGCTGGGAATGTTATTGAGATGAGAATCAGTGGGATTCCTAGAAGTGATGGACTCGAGAATTGATCGAAGAAGCTTAGGTTCATGGTCAGGTTCAGGGGGTGGTGCTTGGGGCTACAGTGGACTTATGAGATGGGGGGTTTGTTGAAACAAATGATAGAAGTTTGGGTTGAATGATTATGGAGAAGGTTAGTCATGAAATGATTATAATAAAGAATCAGGGGTTAGGATTTAGTTGGGGCATGTCATTAAGGAGGGGGGAAACCCTCTTTCTTTAGCTTAAAAGGCTAATGCTGGTTCATAGCTTCTTAATGATTAGGATGATATTAGAGAGGATCAGTTTTCGAAGTTGGCGAGGGGAGTCGATTCTACTACGATTGGTATGAAGCTGTGGTTAGCCCCGCAAATTTCTGAACATTGTCCGTAGAAGACTCCGGGTCGGGAGGCAAGGAAGGAAGTTTGATTGAGGCGTCCTGGGATTGCATCGGTTTTTACGCCTAGGCTAGGGACGGCTCATGAGTGAAGTACGTCGTCTGCGGTGACGATGACTCGAACTGTGGAGCTTATGGGGACAATGACACGGTGGTCTACTTCTAGTAGGCGGAAGTGTCCCAGGGGAAGGTCTGTTGTGGGGATTATGTAGGAGTCGAATGTGAAGTCCTTGAGGTCAGTGTATTCGTAGGTTCAGTATCATTGGTGGCCGATGGCTTTTAGGGTTAAGTCGGGTTCGTTGATTTCGTCTATTATGTAGAGGATTCGTAGTGAAGGTAGAGCGAGCATGACCAGTACTATGGCTGGAAGGATTGTTCAGACTAGCTCAATTTCTTGTGCATTGATTGTGCTTGATGATAGTTTTTCTGTAAGTATTAGGGTAAGCAGGTAGAGGACTAGACTGCAAATTGCTAGGGCGACTATTAGAGCATGGTCATGAAATCCTATTAGCTCTTCTATGATAGGTGAAGCGGCATCTTGGAAATTAAGTTGTGAGTGGTTGGCCATTGGGGTGGAGATGTGCTGGGTTTTCACCTGCAATTTAGTCTTGACAAGGCTATGTAATTGTTTTACTAACATCTCTATGAGAAAGAAGCATAAGTGGTTTATGCGGTTGGCTTGAAACCAACATATGGGGGTTCGACTCCTTCCTTTCTTGAACTTGGACAAAGGCGGGCTCTTCGAAGGTGTGGAATGGAGGTGGGCAGCCGTGGATTCATTCAACGTTAGTGCTTGTTAGTTCTGGTTGTGTGGCTTTGCGTTTGGATGCAAAGGCTTCTCAAATAATGAATACTAGTATGATTACGGCTGTTAGGGAGATGAGAGATCCTACCGAGGAGATAGTGTTTCATAGTGTGTAGGCATCTGGGTAGTCTGAGTATCGTCGTGGTATTCCAGCTAGGCCTAGGAAGTGTTGGGGGAAGAAAGTCAGGTTTACCCCTACGAATATCACTCCAAAATGTGTTTTGGCCCATGTTGAGTGGAGGGTGTATCCGGTGAATAGGGGGAATCAGTGTGTGAAGCCTGCCAGGATTGCGAATACTGCTCCTATTGATAGGACATAGTGGAAGTGTGCTACTACGTAGTAAGTGTCGTGCAGGGCGATGTCTAGTGAGGAGTTTGCTAGGACAATTCCTGTTAGTCCTCCGATAGTGAATAGGAAGATGAATCCTAGGGCTCATAGTATTGGTGGGTCTCATTTGATTGTTCCTCCGTGGAGGGTAGCTAGTCAGCTAAATACTTTAATGCCTGTTGGGATGGCAATGATTATTGTAGCAGATGTGAAGTATGCTCGGGTATCGACGTCCATTCCTACTGTAAATATGTGGTGGGCTCAGACAATAAAGCCTAGGAAGCCAATAGATAGCATGGCTCATACTATTCCTATGTAGCCGAATGGTTCTTTTTTTCCTGCGTAGTAAGTTACGACGTGCGAAATGATTCCGAATCCAGGCAGGATTAGGATATATACTTCTGGGTGTCCGAAGAATCAGAAGAGATGTTGGTATAGGACTGGGTCTCCTCCTCCTGCAGGGTCAAAGAATGTAGTATTGAGGTTACGGTCTGTCAGGAGCATTGTAATACCTGCAGCTAGGACTGGTAGTGATAGAAGCAGGAGCACTGCGGTGATTAGTACGGATCAAACAAACAGGGGGGTTTGGTACTGTGAAAGAGCAGGAGGTTTTATGTTGATTGCTGTTGTGATAAAGTTGATTGCACCTAAGATTGAGGAGATGCCGGCCAGGTGTAGGGAGAAGATTGCTAGATCTACTGAGGCTCCGGCGTGGGCCAGGTTACCAGCTAGTGGTGGGTATACTGTTCAGCCTGTACCTACTCCTGCTTCTACTGTAGAGGATGCTAGTAGGAGGAGGAAGGATGGAGGTAGTAGTCAGAAGCTTATGTTGTTTATTCGTGGGAATGCCATGTCCGGTGCTCCAATTATTAGAGGAACTAGTCAGTTACCAAATCCCCCAATTATAATTGGTATAACTATGAAGAAAATTATTACGAAGGCATGGGCTGTGACGACTACGTTATATACTTGATCGTCTCCTAGGAGGGCTCCGGGTTGTCCTAGTTCTGCTCGAATGAGGAGACTTAGGGCGGTACCTACTATCCCAGCTCATGCGCCGAAGATTAGGTATAGAGTTCCGATATCTTTGTGGTTAGTTGAAAATAGTCATCGGGTAATGAATGTCATAGGTAAGATGGCTGAGTGTGTAAGCGTTAGGCTGTAGTCCTTTTTACAGAGGTTTAATTCCTCTTCTTATCGGCTCTGTAGTGAAGTTCATAGTGAGTTGCAAGCTCATTGATGTGCATTAATTGTGTACCGGGGCCTTAGGCAGAAGCCTGTTGGTTTGGGCATATAGCTGTTAACTATAATATTATGGGATCGAAGCCCATCTGTCTAGGGAGACATAATAAGGTCCTAGCTTAATTAAAGTATCTGAGTTGCATTCAGGGGATGCAGGGTAATATCCTGCGGACTTTAGCAGAAACTAAGAGAGTTTCACTCTTGTTTAAGGCTTTGAAGGCCTTCGGTTTAGGTAATCCTAAGTTTCTTAGATGATGGTGAGGATCATGGGGGAGATGGGGAGAAGAATGATGGACATAGTAGCTAGGATAGCGATTAGGATATTAGTTGGTTTGCTAGTATGTCATAGTTTTATATGGTTTGTGGTGTGTGGGGGAAGTGTAATTGTTGTACAGTATGCTAGGCGTAAATAGAAGAACAGTCCTAGTAAGGAGAGAAGGGAAAGGATTGTTGCTGTCGGGGCTATGTCTTGTTTAGTTAGCTCTTGAATAATGAGTCATTTAGGTAGGAATCCTGTTAGTGGGGGAAGTCCTGCAAGTGAGAGCAGAGTTAGGAGGAGTATTGCGTTTAATGAGGGTACTTTGGTCCATGCCGTTATCAGGGTGGATAGTTTTAAGACTTTGATTGAATTTAGGGCGAGGAACACTGTTGCAGTTATTAGGGTGTATAGGTAGAAGTTGAGTAGGGTGAGTTTTGGGTTGTAGACGATGATGATTGCTATTCAGCCTAGGTGGGAGATGGAGGAGAAGGCTAGAATTTTTCGGATTTGTGTCTGGTTAAGGCCCATTCATCCTCCTAGAGCTGCCGAAAGGATAGCCATGGTGGTTAGGAGGGTGGTGTTTAAGGAGGGTGAGGTTATGTAGAGTAGTGTAATTGGTGGAAGTTTTATGGCAGTGGACAGCAGGAGTCCTGTGGTAAGGGGGGAGCCTTGAAGTACTTCCGGGAATCAGAAGTGGAATGGTACTAGTCCTAGTTTTATTGCAATTGCTGAAGTTAGGATTAAGCATGAGATTGGGTGTGTGAGCTGGGTGATGTCTCATTGTCCCGTGTGTCATGCATTAGTCATACTGGAAAATAGGACTAGGGTGGAGGCGGCTGCTTGTACTAGGAAATATTTAGTGGCAGCCTCAATGGCTCGAGGGTGGTGAGATTTTGAGATTAGAGGTAGGATGGCAAGTGTGTTGATTTCAAGACCTGTTCAGGCCATGATTCAGTGGTTGCTTGATATTGTGATGGTTGTTCCCAGGAATAAGCTAAAGATAAATACTAGTTTTGCTTGGGGGTTTATTAGTAGGGGAAGGAGTTGAACCATCATTTTCGGGGTATGGGCCCGATAGCTTGTTTAGCTGACCCTACTAGAAAGTAATATAAAGGAAGTATGGAGGATTTTGATTCCTCTAGTGCAGGTTCGATTCCTGCTTTTCTAAGGGCTAAGGAAATGAGAGGGCTGGTATACCTCTATGTTCACTTTATCATAGTGACCCTTAGTGTTCAGGCACATTTCCAGGACCCTTAGATAAGGCGGTAGGCCCGCGTAGCAGATCGGTATGCTGGTGTGTCAGAGGCATAGGGCTAGTGTGAGTGGTAGGAAGTTTTTTCATAGTAGGTGTATTAGCTGGTCGTATCGGAATCGGGGGTAGGAGGCACGGACTCATAGGAACCCTGCTGATAGAAGCAGTGCTTTTGTAGCCAATACAATGGGGAATAGCTCTTGGGGTGGATTTAGGAAGCTGGGATTAAAGAACAGGATGGCGGTTAGTGTATTTATGAGTATGATGTTGGCGTATTCAGCTAAGAAGAAAAGGGCGAAGGGGCCTGCTGCATATTCTACGTTGAACCCGGAGACTAGTTCTGATTCGCCTTCTGTTAGGTCGAATGGGGCGCGGTTAGTTTCGGCGAGTGTAGACACATATCATATTATGGCTAGAGGTCAGCAGGAGAAGATTAGGTAGAGGGGTTCTTGGGTAACTGCGAGGGTACCAAGGGTGTAGTTTCCGCTTAAAAGGATCACAGATAGTAGGATGATTGCTAAGGTTACTTCGTAGGAGATTGTTTGGGCCACCGCTCGTAGTGCTCCGATTAGGGCATACTTTGAGTTAGAAGCCCATCCTGATCATAGGATAGAGTATACTGCTAGGCTTGATATGGCTAACAGGAATAGTAGGCCTAGGTTTAGATCTGCTAAGGAGAATGGAAGAGGAAGAGGGATTCAAACAGAGATTGCTAGTAGGAGGGCTAGCATTGGGGTTATGAGGAACATGATTGGAGAGGAGGTTGAGGGTCGGATAGGTTCTTTGATAAATAGTTTTACCCCGTCTGCTAAGGGTTGTAGAAGTCCGAATGGGCCTACGACATTTGGGCCCTTTCGGCCTTGTATGTAGCTTAGGATTTTGCGTTCTACCAGTGTGAGAAAGGCTACTGCGATTAGGATGGGTAGGGCGTAGGAGAGGGCTATGATGAAATTAATTAGGAGGGGATAGTTTGTCATGTTATTATGTTGGTTTAGGTTTAGCTAGGGAGAGGATTTGAACCTCTGAATTAAAGGACTTAAGCCTTTTGCATTTTCCGAGCTCTGCCACGCTAGCTAGTCCTTTTCTTGGACGTGGTGTGGTGTGATAGCTTTTTGTGATTCAGTTGGCTTCATCACTTAAGGCGAAGGCTTGCTTGAAGTATTGGCCTCACTTTTCCTATCCTTTCGTACTGGGAAGAGTTCATCATAGATAGAAACCGACCTGGATTACTCCGGTCTGAACTCAGATCACGTAGGACTATTAATCGTTGAACAAACGAACCCTTAGTAGCGGCTGCACCACTAGGATGTCCTGATCCAACATCGAGGTCGTAAACCTCCTCGTCGATACGGACTCTCGGAGGAGATTGCGCTGTTATCCCTGGGGTAGCTTGGTCCATTGATCAATTATATTGGGTCTGGGTGCTATTAGCACGTTGAGGGGTTGCTCTTAGTTTAGAGATGTGGTCTAATTTTTGGAGGATTTGTTTTTCTCCAAGGTCGCCCCAACCGAAAAACGCGAACCAGTAAGCTTATATGATAGTGGACCCGGTGGGTGGATGTGTATTGTAAGGTGGTTGCTGGTTTTAAAGTTCCACAGGGTCTTCTCGTCTTATGGGTTTATCCCTGCTTTTGTACAGGGAGATCAATTTCACCGATTACCTGTAAGAGACAGTTAAGACCTCGTTTAGCCATTCATACTAGTCTCGATTTATGGGACAATTGATTGCGCTACCTTTGCACGGTTAGGATACCGCGGCCGTTGAACTTGAGTCACCGGGCAGGCATCACCTTCAATACTTGTTTTTGGTTTGCTGAAGGCTATGTTTTTGGTAAACAGTCGGGCCTTGACGGTTTGCCTAGTTCCTTTTACAGGTTTTAATCTTTCTTAATGGACGCTCCTTTGTCGGGTTAACAAAATACTTAATACTCTGCTTGTTTGATTGGTCGTATATTGGTGGTTTGTTAATAATGTACAGATGTAAGCTTGCGTCGTAGAGGGAGGACCCTGGTTACTCATTCTAGCATTAATTCTCCTATTTAAATATAGGTTAGCCTGTTAATGGGGAGGGAGTCGCAAGGTTTCTATATTTTTAGGGTACTGAGCTTTAACGCACTCTTTGTTGGTGGCTGCTTGAGGGCCCACATTAAGGTGTAGAGGTTTAATGCTTATCCGCTCGTAGAGATTGTATTCTTTTTTAAAGGAGCTGTCCCTCCTTTAAATTGCCCTTAATTCGCTTCATTAGGGTTTGTTGATTTTCCTTGGAGGAGAATTAAGAGTGAACTTAGATTCGTTTCACAGGCAACCAGCTATCACCCAGCTCGGTTGGCTTTTCACCTCTACTAACAAGTCATCCCACTCTTTTGCCACAGAGACGGGTTCGCTCAACAATAGCTGCTCGTGAGTAGCTCGCTTGGGTTTCGGGGTGGCAAACTTAAATTCATTTTGCTTGGTTTTTCTTGCTAGACCATGATGCAAAAGGTACAAGGGTTGATCTTTGCTGTTTATAGCTTGTCTTTTTCATTGCTATTTCATCTTTCCCTTACGGTACGTGGTCTCTATAGCTCCAATGGTGTCTTTTCTATCGCCTATACTGGGACTAATAAATGCTTTAGTTGAGTGTGGAGGAGTAGCTTTGTTATTCCAGGTCATGTCGATTGGGCTAGAGTTTGGCATCAAGACGACTTGTGGTTAGCAGGTATCTTTCAGGTGTAAGCTGAATGCTTTTGTTTAAGCTACGTCTTGGTGTTCTAAGTGCACCTTCCGGTACACTTACCTTGTTACGACTTACCTCATCTTTGGCTGGATGGTTTATTAATTTATGGGGGGGGGGGGGGCGCCTGTGAGGAGGGTGACGGGCGGTATGTACGTGCCCCAGAGCCGGCTTAAAGAGGGCTCGATTGTCCCACTTTACTGCTAAATCCGCCTTCTAGATACCGTTTCAGGTTTCTTTGCCGTTATGTTCTAGTTTAGAAAATGTAGCCCATTGCTTCCATTCCATAGGCTATACCTTGACCTGTCTTATTAGCGTGGTGGGGCTGTTGCGCTCACTGTTGGGCTTTCAGGGGAGGTGGGCTGGCGACGGCGGTATGTAGGCTGTTTTGGCAAGGAATGGTCAGGTATATCGTGGATCATCGATTACAGAACAGGCTCCTCTAGGTGGGTTTGGGACACCGCCAAGTCCTTAGAGTTTTAAGCGTTAGTGCTCGTAGTTCTCGGGCGGATGCTTTGGTAGGGTTAAGCATCAAGATTTAGGGCCAGGCATAGTGGGGTATCTAATCCCAGTTTGGGCCCTGGCTTTCGTGGGTTTCAATTAATCGGTGTCCTAAGATCTTCTTTATGAGGTGGCCTTATTGGCATCTTGGGCTTATGACAGCTCAGTTGCTTTTTAATCTTAGTTACTTGGATAGCATGTAACCACGCTTTACGCCGTTATAAAGTTAATTTGGGTCTCCTGTCTGACCGCGGTGGCTGGCACAGGATTTACCGACCCTAAATTTGCTATGGCTAAGTCAAGTTTACACTCATTGCTTAATGTTAACTACTGCTGAATACCCGTGGGGGTGTGGCAATTGCGAGGCGTTTTGGGCTACGGTTATGGTGAGCCTGATACCCGCTCCTATCTACCTGGGTTAGGGTGTCCAGGGCGTCTACACTGGAACGCGGATACTTGCATGTATATCCCTAGCAAAAACTAACAGTAAGGTTAGGACTAAGTCTTTTGTCCTTGGGTGTGTGTGGCAGCCATCTTGACATCTTCAGTGCCATGCTTTTTATAAGCTACAAGAAC